AGGTAATAACTACTATGCCAGCCAAAATCATGATCTTCACCAACTTGGATTTGGTTCTCTCGCGAAAATCGCGAGTTGCAGAGATGAGAACCATGAAAAGCAAGATCCCGAATAAGAAAACAGAAACCGAGGAAACCACAAGAGTGAAGACTAGTAGAGTCTCATCTTTTGTCATTCTTTGCTCCTTTTTCACTCAATGATTCATTCGAATTTCCCAACCAAAAATTCTATATGTCTATTCTATGATATTTCTATATATATAGAATATGATATCTAATATGACACCCGATTTGTCAAAGGGATTGGATTGGTGACTTACCCATTCAGTGACTTTGGCACTGGACGTTCCAAAAACGGGTACTATCGGATCGGGTGAATTAGAGAATAGACAGAGGTCCGTTGGCATTTCAGCTTCTCTTCTCCTTTCAGGGCCTATCCGAAAGAGAATCCAGGACCTCTTCTCTTGGTCCTGAATATCAGAATAGGACGAACGAACCGGCCTCCGCGGATATCTTTGCTTCGGAACAAAACAATTAGCATTAGGCTCGGTCAACTGGAATGTGTATTATCCATATGGGAGATCTTCCAATCGAGAAGATCCATCGATCTGAGACGAAGAGAAAGGGCCAATTTTCTTTACTTATTCAGTTAAACCAAGGATTCGTTATGGAAGCAGATAGCAACAACCATTTCATCAGACATGCGTATTTTTGATTATCCGGTGGATTTACACAGTTTCATTAATGCAAATTGTTTGATGTAGTTAGTACTCAGGTTGTTCGACGCTCAAGAATTCTTATTTAGGCAGTTCATATCATCCCATACATAGTGTTTTGATCTAAGATTGCAATTCTTCCATGTTTCCGCAGTAGCATATTGTTCCATGGAGCTAGGGTCCAAAATAGGAATCAACAAGTATTTCCACGACTCTACCGCCCGGCCAATCCTGTTCCACTGAATCCCCTCCCTTTTTCATGGCCACAAACAATGTCTTTGTCATTTGATCCAGGAGCCTTCCGTTAGATAGGAACGAACAGCTTTGCTAAATACTGAGAACTCTCGGATAGAGTATTAGAATGAAAAGACCATTAATTATATAAGGAAGAACCCAGGGTTCTAGCCCATTCCCATTCCTAAATCAATAATTCGTAGTGCTTTTGCCTTTCTTGCGTACTCCTGGTGAACCAGTTGCTAGCCATATGTTTCGGAGGCTTTTTTCTCCAGGTACTGGTACTAAGCCGCTTTGCCATCTCTTCATCTTCATCTGCAAAGAATTCTCGACGTGAAAACACAGAGACAAAGGCCTGATCTTTGAATAGGAAAAAGAATGGATCCGAAGGGTCCCAAATCAATTGGCTTATTCGAAAAAAGCCCTCTTCTTTGAAAGATATATCTCGTGTCTGGTACTGCATTGTTCCACTCTGCAAGAAGTCCGAATCAGTCTCTTGCACCTCCTCCTTTTTATGATAAATATACCAGAAATAATTCGAATAAATAGCAGTCTCTGACAACTCATCCTCTTTAATCTGCTTGGACCCGCTCCAATACCCATAGGAAAATCCCCAGTCATATTCAGCGTACCTGTCCCTGCAATCAAATAGATTGTCCCAAGGGCCCCATATTCTAGGAGCCCAAGTTATGCTATTGAAAATTCGTTCCTCTAGCAGTTCCGGTTTGACCATTCCGTTCCCTTTTTCAAACTCCACTTCTTTTCATATAGCAATCCCTAATCAAAGAGAGAACAATATCCATTTCAAAACATTTCTAACGGATTCCTTGGTTCGGACCGACGAAGTAATGGCACTCGATTATTATCAACCCGAGTGCAATCTTTTTCTGTCGGTAAGGATTGCACCAGAGCACCTTCTACTTCTAATAGGCCATGAACTATAGATAGAGAAGAATCATTCTGAGCGAGTCCATAAGAAGCGACCCACTTTTTCATCGGTTCCGGGGGAAGACCAAAGATCTTGCGCGACCGGTCCGCCAGAAAAACTCAAAAGAGAAAGAAGTCTCGTTAATCTCTTCATGCTCGTTCCAAGTTCGAAGTACCGTTTGGCCAAAGAAAAAGCCGCTTCCTGACACGATTGCCTCTTTATATAGATAGATATAGGATCTATGGGGTTATTACTTAGAAGTCTATTTTGTACAAGATCCCCTCCTATCTGATAGAAAAGGGTCCCATGATCCCGAGCCGGTCTTATCTTGGCTCGCAAACCCCAAGTTTGTCTATGAAGAGCTAATCTAATTGTATTAGTTTCTATAATGGATTTCTTATGTGGAATACTAATGGATAGGGCCTCGTTGCTAAGTGCTACAAGATCTAGTGCACTGGAACTCGTGGTTATGGACCCGAATCCTTTAGTATTCCACATTGTCTTTTCCAAGTAAAAACCCCTAGTATATGAAAGAATGAAAAGGTGCTTTCGTTCTTGTGGAATAAGAAGCCCTCGTACCTTAATGAAAGGAAAATAGGAATTTTTCGTTAGGTATTTGACCAAATAGGATCGTCCAGTTCCTATGGAACCTATCACTAAAATACCCGATAGGGCTAAGCGGAACGAAAAGGGTTTTCCATGAGATGGTAAATGAAAACGATTAGCCCCACACGAGGGAATAAGTGATTGTCTGATAATGAGCAAGGAATATACGTCTTTCTGCTAAAGAGGAGAGGATCTATTAAACTCATAATTCATTAGATCCTTGTTAGCAATGTCAACTAGGTATCATAAGTAAATGGATCCCGGTTGTTCAATCCTTTGATAACCAGGGTCATTCTTTGCTAAAGAGAAATGATCACTATGGGTCAGACTCAATAGAATTGGATCCATTCCAAATAGCGAGAATTAGGATTCTTGATCCCTCTCAATCTCTCTTTCAATTCGAGGATCCAGAGAGGTGTTTTCATAGTCATCTCCGAATATTTGCCATCTCCGAATATTTGCCATCTCCGAATATTTTCGATTTCATTTTTCTATGATATGTCTTTCTATATGAAAATTGGTTATTTACGATGTACGATGATCCCTGTTAAGCATCCATGGCTGAATGGTTAAAGCGCCCAACTCATAATTGGTAAATTTGCGGGTTCAATTCCTGCTGGATGCACGCGAACGGGAACGTTCCATAAGTCTATTGGAACTGGCTCTCTATCTATGGAATCTCATCCATCATCCATACATAACGAATTGGTATGGTATATTCATACCATAACATAAGAACAATAAGAACTCGAATTCTTATCGATACTGGAACTCAGAGCATAGGAGGGAAAGTCGATTTATGGATGGAATCAAATACGCAGTATTTACAGAAAAGAGTCTTCGTTTATTGGGAAAGAATCAATATACTTTTAATGTCGAATCGGGATTCACTAAGACAGAAATAAAGAATTGGGTCGAACTCTTCTTTGGTGTTAAGGTAGTAGCTGTGAATAGCCATCGACTACCCGGAAAGGGTAGAAGAATGGGACCTATTCTGGGACATACAATGCATTACCGACGTATGATCATTACCCTTCAACCGGGTTATTCTATTCCACTTCTAGATAGAGAAACGAACTAAAGGAGAATACTTAATAATACGGCGAAACATTTATACAAAACACCTATCCCGAGCACACGCAGGGGAACCGTAGACAGGCAAGTGAAATCCAATCCACGAAATAAATTGATCCATGGACGGCACCGTTGTGGTAAAGGTCGTAATGCCAGAGGAATCATTACCGCAAGGCATAGAGGGGGAGGTCATAAGCGCCTATACCGTAAAATCGATTTTCGACGGAATCAAAAAGACATATCTGGTAGAATCGTAACCATAGAATACGACCCTAACCGAAATGCATACATTTGTCTCATACACTATGGGGATGGTGAGAAGAGATATATTTTACATCCCAGAGGGGCTATAATTGGAGATACTATTGTTTCTGGTACAAAAGTTCCTATATCAATGGGAAATGCCCTACCTTTGAGTGCGGTTTGAACTATTGATTTACGTAATTGGAAGTAACCAATTAGGTTTACGACGAAACCTAGAAATCGATCACTGATCCAATTTGACTACCTCTACGGGATAGACCTCAACAGAAAACTGTTGAGTAACGGCAGCAAGTGATTGAGTTCAGTAGTTCCTCATAGAAAATTATTGACTCTAGAGATATGGTAATATGGAGAAGACAAAATTGTTTGAAGCACGCACAGAACCGGAAGCGCCCCTTGTTTCAAAGAGAGGAGGACGGGTTATTCACATTTAATTTGATGGTCAGAGGCGAATTGAAAGCTAAGCAGTGGTAATTAAGACCCCCGGGTGAAAATAGGGATGTCTCCTACGTTACCCATAATATGTGGAAGTATCGACGTAATTTCATAGAGTCATTCGATCTGAATGCTACATGAAGAACATAAGCCAGATGACGGAACGCGGAGACCTAGGATGTAGAAGATCATAACATGAGCGATTCGGCAGATTTGGATTCCTTTTCTATATATCCACTCATGTGGTACTTCATCATACGATTCATATAAGATCCATCTGTCTAGAGATCGTCATATACATCTAGAAAGCCGTATGCTTTGGAAGAAGCTTGTACAGTTTGGGAAGGGGTTTTTTGAGAAAAAAGAAGAATCTACTTCAACCGATATGCCCTTAGGCACGGCCATACATAACATAGAAATCACACGTGGAAGGGGTGGGCAATTAGCTAGAGCAGCAGGTGCTGTAGCGAAACTGATTGCAAAAGAGGGTAAATTGGCCACTTTAAGATTACCATCTGGGGAGGTCCGTTTGGTATCCCAAAACTGCTTAGCAACAGTCGGACAAGTGGGTAATGTTGGGGTGAACCAAAAAAGTTTGGGTAGAGCCGGATCTAAGTGTTGGCTAGGTAAACGCCCCGTAGTAAGAGGGGTAGTTATGAACCCTGTGGACCACCCCCATGGGGGCGGTGAAGGGAAAGCCCCCATTGGTAGAAAAAAACCCACAACCCCTTGGGGTTATCCTGCGCTTGGAAGAAGAACTAGGAAAAGGAAAAAATATAGTGATAGTTTTATTCTTCGTCGCCGTAAGTAAATACGTAACTAGGAATATGGAAAATTGCATTTTTGGGATTTGCAATAATGTGATGGGCGAACGACGGGAATTGAACCCGCGCATGGTGGATTCACAATCCACTGCCTTGATCCACTTGGCTACATCCGCCCCTTATCCAGCTAAAGGATTTTCTCTTTTTTCCATTCATCATTATTCTATTTATTCTGACCTCCATACCTCGATCGAGATAGTGGACATAGGATGCCACTCTTTAAAATGAAAAAAGGAGTAATCAGCTGTGACACGAAAAAAAACGAATCCTTTTGTAGCTCGTCATTTATTGGCAAAAATCGAAAAGGTCAATATGAAGGAGGAGAAAGAAATAATAGTAACGTGGTCCCGGGCATCTAGCATTCTACCCGCAATGGTTGGCCATACAATCGCGATTCATAATGGAAAGGAACATATACCTATTTACATAACAAATCCTATGGTAGGTCGCAAATTGGGGGAATTCGTGCCTACTCGGCATTTCACGAGTTATGAAAGTGCAAGAAAGGATACTAAATCCCGTCGTTAACTGAATTCAGAATAGAAAGATTCAGAATAAACAAAATTTAAAAGATTCAAATAAAGTAAAGGTAGGCAGTTAATAACCTTATTTATGACAAGTTTCAAATTGGTAAAGTATACCCCTAGGATAAAGAAGAAGAAGAACGGGTTAAGGAAACTCGCAAGAAAAGTTCCAACCGATCGTCTACTTAAATTCGAACGGGTTTTCAAAGCACAAAAACGCATACATATGTCTGTTTTCAAAGCACAAAGAGTTCTTGATGAGATTCGCTGGCGTTACTACGAGGAAACCGTTATGATACTGAACCTCATGCCTTATCAAGCATCTTATCCCATCTTAAAGTTGGTTTATTCGGCAGCAGCAAATGCTACTCATTATAGGGATTTCGACAAAGCGAGTTTATTCATCACTAAAGCCGAAGTCAGTAGGAGTACTATTATTAAAAAATTCAGACCTCGAGCTCGAGGACGTAGTTATTCTATAAAAAAAACCATGTGTCATATAACAATTGTACTAAATATAGTAAAGAAATCTAAATAATCTTTAGATCAATCCAAGATTTCGATTCCCAATAAAAAAAAGAAATAGAATAGAAAAATATGGGACAAAAAATAAATCCACTCGGTTTCAGACTTGGTACAACCCAAAATCACCATTCCTTTTGGTTCGCACAACCAAAAAATTATTCTGAAGGTCTACAGGAAGACAAAAAAATACGGAATTGTATCAAGAACTATATACAAAAGAATAGGAAAAAAGGCTCGAATAGAAAAATAGAATCAGACTCAAGTTCTGAAGTAATTACACATATAGAAATTCAAAAAGAAATCGATACAATCCACGTCATAATCCATATTGGATTCCCAAATTTATTAAAGAAAAAGGGAGCAATTGAAGAATTAGAGAAAGATCTCCAAAAGGAAGTTAATTCTGTAAACCAGAGACTTAATATTGCTATCGAAAAGGTTAAAGAACCCTATAGACAACCTAATATTCTTGCGGAATATATAGCTTTCCAATTAAAAAATAGAGTTTCATTCCGAAAAGCGATGAAAAAAGCCATTGAATTAACTAAAAAAGCAGACATAAAGGGAGTAAAAATCAAAATAGCGGGTCGTTTAGCAGGGAAAGAAATTGCACGTGCGGAATGCATCAAAAAGGGCAGACTGCCCCTCCAAACAATTCGCGCTAAGATTGATTATTGCTGCTATCCAATTCGAACTATCTATGGAGTATTAGGTGTAAAAATTTGGATATTCGTAGAAGAAGAATAACTAACGCAGTCTTCCTATTCTGCCCTGTGATAGAATAAAAAAGACAAGAACTTTATTTTTCCAAAAATCCCTAAAAAAAAAGAAGAAATTATACCTCTTTCTATAAGATTTAATGAAAATTGATAAATCTTTTAATATAATTGCTATGCTTAGTGTGTGACTCGTTAGTTTTTTCTTTAGGGTCAAAAATGGAGATTGAAAAAAAAATTGGCTGAACCCTACTAAAAATAGAAAAAAACTTAGTAATTATAGAAAATTAACTAATAACCAACCTATTGCTTCGTATTGTCGAGATCCTAACTAAGAAACAGTCACTATGTGAATAAATACATCCATAAAAAATGAGTAGATCTATCATATAGTTGTAGCAACTGCATTTTTTTCTCTACAAAAGAAACCAGATTCTAGGCTGTGAAGCAAAACTAAAGGGATGTGGATAAAAGGAGGGATGATAGATAGAAGGAAGAAGAATAAGAAAGATATATGATTCCAATGTGTATGGTCTATGAATTACATCGTAAAAAAAGCAATGTGATAAAGCATCAATATAATAAAATAATAAAAAAAAAGAGAGAATTCGAAATCGTAACTTTTGAAACAACAAATAAAAATTTAAAGAAATAAAAAAGAGCAGCCCGCGTTAATAAAACTGAGAAAATTGACTCGGAAAGAACTTTTTTGGAAGCTCCATTGCAGGATTCAAACCTAACCATTAAAGGAGAAGCTGTGGGAACGACAAAACCTATGACGGCATCGGATTTTATTGAAACGAATCCTAACGCTTCATTGGGTGGGATGGCGGAACAAACCAAAAAATGGCTTTATTTGATAAGGTTCTAAATTAACAAATAAGACAGGAAAGAGTAAATATTCGCCCGCGAAATATTAGAATACTTTACCACGATTCAATAAGAATAAAAATAAGGAGATTCAAAAAAAAAAAAGAAAGATTTTTTTTATATAAATATAGAATTTGAATATATTCTAGATCTTCTTTCTTGACTATATATTTTTCTATTTTAAGAAAGTAAAAAAAAACCAACTTTTTCCATTATATATTGATGCGTATCTATCCATAATATTTTTGAATATTATGGAATTAGAGAAATTCGCACGCTTTCTCATTTAATTCGCGAGGAGCTGGATGAGAAGAAACTCTCATGTCCAGTTTTGCAGTAGAGATGGAACTAAGAAAGAACCATCGACTATAACCCCAAAAGAACTAGATTTCGTAAACAACATAGAGGAAGAATGAAGGGAAAATCCTGCCGAGGCAATCGTATTTGTTTTGGTAGATATGCTCTTCAAGTACTTGAACCCGCTTGGATCACCGCGAGACAGATAGAAGCAGGACGAAGAGCAATGACACGATATGCACGTCGTGGTGGAAAAATATGGGTGCGTATATTTCCCGACAAACCGGTTACAATAAGACCCACAGAAACACGTATGGGCTCGGGAAAGGGATCCCCTGAATATTGGGTAGCCGTTGTTAAACCGGGTCGAATACTTTATGAAATGAGCGGAGTATCCGAAACTGTAGCTAGAGCAGCTATCTCTATAGCTGCCAGTAAAATGCCCATACGAAGTCAATTTCTTCGATTAGAGATATAGAACCCCAAAAAGGAGTATTGAAGATAAAAAACCCCAGGTTTGTCTTTCTGGAAAGACAATATTTCTTTCATCCTTTTGCATTGAAATAACAAATTGAAATCAAAATAATATGATTCAACCTCAGACCCTTTTAAATGTAGCAGATAACAGTGGAGCTAGAAAATTGATGTGTATTCGAGTCATAGGAGCCGCTGGTAATCAGCGATATGCTCGTATTGGTGATGTTATTGTTGCTGTAATCAAAGACGCAGTGCCCCAAATGCCTCTAGAAAGATCCGAAGTAATTCGAGCTGTAATTGTACGTACATGTAAAGAATTCAAATGCGAAGATGGTATAATAATACGCTATGATGATAATGCAGCAGTTATCATTGATCAAAAAGGAAATCCAAAAGGAACTCGAGTTTTTGGCGCGATTGCCGAAGAATTGAGAGAATTGAATTTTACTAAAATAGTTTCATTAGCCCCTGAAGTATTATAAACACTAGTAGACGAGATATAGATCAAAGAAAAAATTAGTAGATTGTGTCTCACGTATATGCGTTAAAATCCAAAATGAAAAGAAAAAGGAAAACATGTTGATTATAGAAAAATTAGGAGGAACCTAGAATTAGAGTCTTATGGGCAAGGACACTATTGCTGATTTACTAACCTCTATAAGAAACGCAGACATGAATAAAAAAGGAACTGTTCGAGTAGTATCCACAAATATTACCGAAAACATTGTTAAAATACTTCTACGAGAGGGTTTTATTGAAAGTGTTCGGAAACATCAGGAAAGTAACAGATATTTCTTGGTTTCAACTTTGCGATATCAAAAGAGAAAGACTAGAAAGGGAATATATAGAACTAGAACCTTTTTAAAGCGTATCAGCCGACCTGGCTTACGAATTTATGCCAACTATCAAGGAATTCCTAAGGTTTTGGGCGGAATGGGAATTGCTATTCTTTCTACCTCTCGAGGTATAATGACAGATCGAGAAGCTCGACTAAACAGAATTGGGGGAGAAGTCTTATGTTATATATGGTAATGGCTTCCCCTATAGTACCCGAATTCTATCTCGAACTTCCTATTTTGAAAATAAAAATCGAAAAATAGGAGAAAAAAATATGACAGAAAAAAAAAATTGGAGAGAAAAAAAAAACCCGAGAGAAGCAAAAGTTACTTTCGAAGGTTTAGTTACGGAAGCCCTACCCAACGGAATGTTCCGCGTTCGCCTAGAGAATGACACCATCATCCTGGGCTATATTTCAGGAAAGATCCGGTCTAGCTCTATACGAATACTGATGGGGGATAGGGTCAAAATTGAAGTAAGTCGTTATGATTCCAGCAAGGGGCGTATAATTTATAGACTTCCCCATAAGGATTCAAAGCGTACCGAAGACTCGAAGGATACTGAAGATTTGAAGGATACCAAAGATTCAAAGGATTAGGTTTTTCTAGGGTAATAACTTCCAAGTTTCAAAATTTAAGTGAAGAGACTTATTTTTTCCAAAAGAATAGATTCATAGTTATAAGAAAGGAATACCTATATATGAAAATAAGAGCTTCCGTTCGTAAAATTTGTACAAAATGTCGACTGATTCGCAGGCGTGGGCGAATTAGAGTCATTTGTTCCAATCCGAAACATAAACAAAGACAGGGGTAATCTTTCGAAAAAGGAGCTTTTCTTTCTAAAAAGTAAAAAAAAGTACCTACGGAAATGTCTAAATTCCAAATAAAAAAATGAGAGTAAAGGATCTATTTTACCCTGAAACGGATATCTTTGTATCTTTTTTTCTTTTTGTTACTTCTAACTCATATTTATGAGATAATAAAATATGACAAAAGCTATACCAAAAATAGGTTCACGTAAGAAAGTGCGTATTGGTTTGCGTAGGAATGCCCGTTTTAGTTTACGGAAGAGTGCACGTAGAATAACAAAAGGGGTTATTCATGTTCAAGCCAGTTTCAACAATACCATTATAACCGTTACAGACCCACAAGGTCGGGTGGTTTTCTGGTCCTCCGCGGGTACTTGTGGATTCAAAAGCTCAAGAAAAGCATCACCCTATGCTGGTCAAAGAACAGCAGTAGATGCAATTCGTACAGTGGGTTTGCAACGAGCAGAAGTTATGGTAAAAGGTGCTGGTAGTGGAAGAGATGCCGCATTACGGGCCATTGCTAAAAGTGGTGTACGGTTAAGTTGTATACGCGATGTAACACCTATGCCGCATAATGGATGTCGACCTCCTAAAAAAAGACGTCTGTAAAAAAATGAAACCGCTTTCAAGAGAAATAAACGATTCAATGATCAAATAATAATACTAGTCTGTTATGGTTCGAGAGGAGGTAAGAGGATCCACCCAAACACTAGAGTGGAAGTGTGTTGAATCAAGAGTAGATAGTAAGCGTCTTTATTATGGTCGTTTCATTCTGTCCCCGCTTAGAAAAGGTCAAGCAGACACTGTCGGTATTGCCTTGCGAAGAGCTTTACTTGGAGAAATAGAAGGAACATGTATCACACGCGCCAAATTTTGGAACGTGCCACACGAATATTCTACAATAGTAGGTATTGAAGAATCCATACAAGAAATTTTACTAAATTTGAAAGAAATTGTATTGAGAAGTAATCTCTATGGAGTTAGAGACGCATCAATTTGCGTCAAAGGTCCTAGATACATAACCGCTCAAGATATAATCTTACCGCCTTCCGTAGAAATCGTTGATACGACACAACCTATAGCTAACTTGAGAGAGCCCATTGATTTCTATATTGAGTTACAGATCAAGAGAGATCGCGGATATCATACGGAACTCAGAAAGAACTCTCAAGATGGAAGTTATCCTATAGATGCTGTATCTATGCCTGTTCGAAATGTGAATTATAGTATTTTTTCTTGTGGGAATGGAAATGAAAAACACGAGATACTTTTTCTAGAAATATGGACGAATGGAAGTTTAACTCCTAAAGAAGCGCTTTATGAAGCTTCTCGTAATTTGATTGATTTATTTCTTCCTTTTCTACACGCAGAGGAAAAGGGCACTAGTTTCGAAGAAAAAAAAAACAGGTTTACTCCATCCCTTTTAACCTTTCAAAAAAGAATCACTAATCTAAAGAAAAACAAAAAAGGAATTCCATTGAATTGTATTTTTATTGATCAATTAGAATTGCCTTCTAGAACGTATAATTGTCTCAAAAGGGCCAATATACATACACTATTGGACCTTTTGAGTAAAACTGAAGAAGATCTTATGCGAATTGACAGTTTTCGTATAGAAGATGGAAAACTGATATGGGACACTCTAGAGAAGCATCTCCCAATTGATTTACCTAAGAACAAGTTCTCGCTTTAAATCCATTGCAATTTTTTCCTCTTCTTCTTTTTTCTTTTTACTCTAACTCAAAAAAAAAAAAAGAAAGCAATTTTGCATTTTTGGCACAATCTATATTTTCGCGAAATGGATCATAATAAAATAGATTTTAGGTATCTAGGGAAGATTCACTTGGAAGTAACTATTTCCTAGATACCCATGCGGGGGGCTTCGCGGTTGAATGAATCAATTCGAAAAATCCCTAAAAAAGACCTAAAGTTAAGGATTTATCAATGGGTAATGTTGCTCCAATACCTAACCAAAGAGCTACTGCAGTACCGATTAAAAAAACGGTCGTAGCTACTGGGCGACGAAATGGATTTTGGAATTTATTGACATTCTCTAGAAAGGGTACTGTCAATAAGCCCGTTGGCACAGAAACCATTAAGAGAACGCCCAATAACTTATTGGGTACTGTACGGAGTATTTGAAATACGGGAAAGAAGTACCACTCGGGTAATATTTCCAGAGGAGTTGCAAACGGATCCGCCGGTTCACCAATCATTGACGGCTCGAGAACCGCTAAACCCACATTACACGCAATAGTACCTAGAATTACTACTGGAAAAATGTATAAAAGATCGTTGGGCCACGCGGGTTCCCCGTAATAATTATGTCCCATCCCTTTAGCTAATTTTGCTCTTAATACAGGATCATTTAAGTCAGGTTTCTTTGTTATTGGGATAGGTGAATTCTTTAGGATCCATCCCCCAAAGGAACCGGACATGAGAATTTTTCATCATCCGGCTCGAGCAAGAATGAAAGAAATAAGACCGTGGAAGATCCACAATAGAATAGGGTATATAATGACTCAATGACTCAAGGTAAGAAAAGCTTTATCAGATTATCTTGTCCGAAGTTGCGCCTATAACTACTAGAATCCTATTCTTATGCGTAAATGCTCAATATCCAAGTGGGCTTACAAATTTGATCATGATCAATTGCTTTGTGGATTGTCTCTTAATTAGTTGGTGTTTATCCTCTCAATATCGTAAGTTTCTTACGTCCAAACAAAGTATTTACTTGTTACTAATAAAAAATCAAAAAGTTTAGCCTACGTTCTTCCTTAGATCCCTTCTTTTACTCCGATAGTATTGCGGATCGAAATCGATGCAAAGAAAATGAATGCATTTCCATACTATAATAAAAAGTAAGTGTAATAAATATAGAATTGGATCATATCACATGACTTATTCGATTTATACTCTATGGGATCTTCCGGAGCCTGTTCGTGGATGACATAGTTGGGGTATGATCATAGAAAATATTCTCCTCGAGTGAACCAGCCTATCCTTCCTAGATAGGGGACTTACATGTTGATTGGATGCGGAGACACCTTTGGTCGTGAATTCTAATGTGGCAGATCCAATTCTCTATCTGCATGGCCAAATTAATAATTCAAGTCACACACTCCCATAATCCGCCTTATTTTCTTTCGTAAAATTAACTTCAACTCTAACTATTTGTATTGTATCAAAATACTTCGAAGTTGAAGAGAAGTATCCAAATGACATGTCTTATTTTACAATAACCCATGTTTGTAGCAATGAAATACCACAACCTACCCTATATGATATATGAGAATTAGAATTCTCTATGATATGCCTTCCCTATAAAGGACCCGAAATACCTTGCTTACGTATCATTGGAAAGTGCATTAACATAAATACGGCAGTAAGCAGAGGCAGTACAAAGGTATGTAAACTATAAAAACGAGTCAAAGTGGATTGGCCCACACTAGCACTTCCACGTAATAATTCCACTAAAGGGGATCCTATTACCGGAATCGCTTCAGGTACACCTGTCACAATTTTGACTGCCCAATAACCAATTTGATCCCAAGGCAAAGAATAACCAGTTACACCAAATGATGCAGTCAATACAGCCAAAACCACACCTGTGACCCAAGTTAATTCACGGGGTTTTTTAAACCCACCTGTGAGATACACACGAAATACGTGCAGGATCATCATTAGAACCATCATACTTGCTGACCATCGATGAACTGATCGGATTAACCAACCAAAGTTGGCCTCCGTCATTATATATTGAACGGAGGAAAAAGCCTCTGTAACGGTTGGTCGGTAGTAAAAAGTCATAGCAAAACCGGTAGCGACTTGTACTAGAAAACAAGTAAGTGTAATTCCCCCTAAACAATAAAATATGTTGACATGAGGAGGAACATATTTACTAGTTATATCATCCGCAATTGCCTGAATCTCAAGACGTTCCTCAAACCAATCATATACTTTATTGAGATAGGTAACTAGCCCGACTCCCCCTCCCAGAACCGTATATGAAAATTTCATCTCGTACGGCTCAAGCAGAAACATACAAATTTTCAGCGGATATTAGAAAAAAAGTTCAAAACTTCATCAGCCACGGTATTCGATCGATTTGCCTTGAAGATATGAAATAAGAGAAATCCAGAATTTATTCTTTGTGATGATAATGCCAAAAAATCTCAAGTTGGCTCAACTGGATTTCTTTCCCGTATGTTGATCATTAGAGGCCTCTTGACTTTTCTCTTCCCTATTTTTTATTTATTTGATTTTTTTACTTGTAAAAAGATCAAATAAAAATTTATAGTGGTTTTCTGATAGAAATTATCTTGTTGCGATCCTATGAATCAGTTCAATTAAAACCTTAGATTCACACTAGAGCCACGATGATTGAGTCTCAAGCTAAACAAAAGGCAAGGGTTCTTCGAATAAGAACCGCTTGATGATCATTTATTGAAAAAGAAAAAAGTTTTCTTTTGGGCAAACAAAATTGGAAGGAAGAAAATTTCTTTTTTTATTAAGAACTACTTGAATTTTTTTTAGTCTGGTTGCGAGGTCTAAATAGTGAGTATGAATCATAGTTCCATTTTTTTTCTTGATCCACTCTATGTATTTCGTGTTCCAGATACTAGAATAAATAATATCCGACGAATTAGAATCATCTTGATAGAGATAACAGGCCCTTTCTATGTATTATCAATAGGATCAATTCTAACAAGTCACACACTCATATTCCAGAGATACCGAAACAAAAAAATCCACGATCGAACTACCAGAATGTCTAGAAATGTGGAGCTTAAAGTAGAAAGGCTTTTTTTGGATGGAAAAACTATGACTTCATAGTTTTAGTTAGTAAAAACCTAATTCGTTAAAATTCCGTCCAGTAAAACAGAAGAATTATAAATTTCTAAAATGATAGATAGGAATATCGCGAATAAAGCCATTGCGACCCCCATAAAAGGAGTAGTCCCCCAACCCGGAGCGACTTTCCCATATTCCGAATTCAGGGGTTTCAATAAACTACCTGCGCCAGTCCGTTTTGGCTTAGGTCTAGAACTATCTTCAACGGTTTGTGTAGCCATAAATTCTATTTAATCATTGGTGTTGACTTTGTATACTATTCCGTTGTAGTTGTAAATACACGATCTTTTCATAGATCCATTGTAATCTTGAAATTCTATAAAAATGGAAACAGCAACTTTAGTCGCCATCTCCATATCTGGTTTACTTGTAAGCTTTACTGGGTATGCCTTATATACCGCGTTTGGGCAACCCTCTCAACAATTAAGAGATCCATTCGAAGAACACGGGGACTAATTGAAGTAAGAAGTCTCCCCTCTGGGGGACTTCTTACTTCAATGAAATTATTTATTTCCTTCAATTAAATTATTTCATTTTTTAGTCGGAACCTTAGGTGGTTCTCGGAAGAAGATAGCGAAAAAAATTATCCCTAAAGTCGAAACTAAAAGGAACGTATAAACCAATGCTTCCATAGATTCGATCCTGGTTTATTTACAATTATAACTTCCACACCTATTCACTTATCATTTGGGATCATTTCCCATATAAAATAAAAAAAGAAAAAGAGTCAAAGAAAGGACAAGAGATGTTTCTCATGTCAAATCAAAAAAGAGAGGTGAAAGATACCATAGCAATGTGGTATCAGGCTGTCTGTCTCCTTGTAGTTGGATCTCCAACTTTTTGGAATGTTCCAAATTCCACTTGAGCATCCAAGTCTGGATCAATACCAGCAAAAACATCTCGAAACAAGGTTCGAGCTCCATGCCAAATGTGTCCGAAAAAGAAGAGCAAAGCAAAGGTAGCATGACCAAAAGTGAACCAACCCCTTGGACTGCTGCGAAAAACACCATCTGATTTCAAAGTAGCTCGATCTAATTCAAAAATTTCCCCTAATTGAGCACGCCGGGCATATTTTTTTACAGTAGCAGGATCAGAATAACTTACTCCATTAAGTTCGCCACCATAGAACTCCACTGTCACGCCTACTTGTTCAACACTATATTTTGATTCTGCTCTTCTAAAAGGAACGTCCGCTCTCACAATTCCCTCCTCATCTACCAAAACTACCGGAAATGTTTCAAAAAAAGTAGGCATACGACGTACAAAAAGCTCGCGTCCTTCTTTATCTCTAAAGACAGGATGTCCTAACCATCCAACAGCTATTCCATCCCCATTGTCCATTGAGCCTGCTCGGAATAATCCCCCTTTTGCCGGATTATTACCAATATAATCATAAAAGGCTAATTTTTCGGGAATTTTAGACCAAGCTTCTGACAAACTAAGATTTTCGGCTAACCCATCGCTAACTCTTCGATATATTTCTTGCTGAAAGTATCCCTGATCCCACTGATAACGAGTAGGCCCAAATAATTCGATTGGGGTAGTTGCCGATCCATACCACATAGTTCCGGCAACTACGAAAGCAGCAAAAAAAACAGCAGCGATACTACTGGAAAGTACAGTTTCAATATTACCCATACGTAATCCTTTGTATAGACGTTGTGGCGGACGGACACTAAGATGGAATAGGCCTGCTAATATGCCCAATGTACCCGCCGCAATATGATGCGAAGCTATTCCTCCCGGAACGAAAGGATCAAAACCTTCTGCACCCCACGCAGGATTTACAGCTTGTACTTTTCCAGTTAGTCCGTAAGGATCGGACACCCATATCCCGGGGCCATATAAACCCGTTACATGAAATGCACCAAAGCCAAAACAAGCCACCCCTGCAAGAAATAAATGAATTCCAAAGATCTTGGGCAAATCCAAAGAAGGTTTTCCCGTCCGCTCATCACAGAATATTTCTAGGTCCCAATATACCCAATGCCAGATAGCTGCCAAGAAACACAAGCCAGAAAACACAATATGCGCACCTGCCACACCTTCATAACTCCAAATACCCGGATTCGTTACAGTTCCTCCTGAAATACTCCAACCACCCCACGAATTGGTTATTCCTAAACGAGTCATGAAGGGGATGACGAACATACCTTGTCTCCACATTGGATCCAGAACAGGATCAGAGGGATCAAAAACCGCTAATTCGTATAAAGCCATCGAGCCGGCCCAACCAGAAACTAGAGCTGTGTGCATTATATGCACCGAAAGCAATCGACCCGGATCATTCAATACGACAGTATGAACACGATACCAAGGCAAACCCATGGAAATACCCCTTTAGCAAAGAAAAATAGACACGATGTCGCTTTATTTTATCGCATTGGAAAAAACAATCCATACATATCCTATGTACCTAACCCTTCCAGGGGATTCTATGTCAGAAAGCGTGAATATTTATTTCATTCCATTAAAAATAACAAGCCAATTCTGTTTGTAAGAAGAAAGAGAAGCAGATCTATTCTATACTCGATAAGTGCCAATATGCAATGGGTAGCTTGGGCTATTTGGAAAAATGAAAAATAGATCCTTAATCCCTCTTTGTTTATCATTCGAATCACGGATTCCTTTTTCTTTATTCAATCTGTCTTACCTTCTAATCTTTCAATCTATGTATTATTTCAATCTATGTATTCATAGAATCTATAGTATTCTTATAGAATAAGAAAAAAATGAAGATAATAAACTGTGGATTCTTTCTTTCTCTTCCATTCTTACGTTTCCATATTAAAGTGTAGTTTTCTTACTTAAATTTAATAATATTAATCTAATATGCCCATTGGTGTTCCAAAAGTACCTTACCGGATTCCTGGAGATGAAGAAGCGACTTGGGTTGACTTATACAATGTTATGTATCGAGAAAGGACACTTTTTTTAGGTCAAGAGATTCGTTGCGAGATCACGAATCATATTACGGGTCTGATGGTATATCTCAGTATAGAAGATGGAATTAGCGATATTTTTTTGTTTATAAACTCCCCTGGCGGGTGGTTAATCTCAGGAATGGCGATTTTTGATACGATGCAAACGGTGACACCTGATATATATACAATATGCCTCGGAATAGCCGCGTCCATGGCCTCCTTCATTCTCCTTGGAGGAGAACCCACCAAGCGTATAGCATTCCCTCACGCTAGGATTATGCTTCACCAACCTGCTAGTGCTTATTATCGGACAAGGGCATCAGAATTTTTACTAGAAGTGGAAGAGTTACACAAAGTTCGCGAAATGATCACAAGGGTTTATGCACTAAGAACAGGCAAGCCTTTTTGGGTTGTATCCGAAGACATGGAAAGGGATGTTTTTATGTCAGCAGACGAAGCCAAAGCTTATGGACTTGTCGATATTGTAGGGGATGAAATGATTGACGAGCACTGCGATACGGATCCTGTGTGGTTTCCAGAAATGTTTAAGGATTGGTAGTGGCTGGATTTCTTTAAAATTTATTTCAAACCTAAATTCAGGTTTTATGCTATTTTATAGAAAATAGAAATACTTCATGATGATGGATCATCAGGTTAAGATCGATCTAAACCAATCCATTTTTTCTATATACATACGACATGCCAACGGTTAAACAACTTATTAGAAATGCAAGACAGCCAATACGAAATGCTAGAAAATCGGCCGCGCTTAAGGGATGTCCTCAGCGTCGAGGAACATGTGCTAGGGTGTATGTGCGACTCGTTCAGATCATGAGTTCAAACAAATAAGAAAATTTTTGAAGTATCCATGATCGGTACCAATGAATAGGATAGAGAAGCTCTATCCATAGATTTCTATGGTATATGGAATTTATGGTTTCCTTTGATGTGATGCAAATTCAATCATCTAGATTGGAATTGGAAGAAGCAATTCCTCCATTGGTAGTAAATGGTTATCCATTAAGCGGAGGAAATAGTAATAAAAAGAAAAAGGTTTCTGCTCCTTTATCTTAAAAGAACGGACTAAAGGGCCAGCAACTTAGCCAACTTTCATAATTAAATACCGTTACTGTATGAATAACTCTTATTGTGAAAAGAGCTATTTACTCTATAATGGATAGGTAGAGCCAAAGAATGTGAACTATACAAGTTCACAATACCTTTTGATGAAATGAAAGAAAGGGCTCCGGTGTATAGAGAGGGCCTCGCCGTTTAAAAGGGAACCATAGAAACGATGGAACCCACTGTTTTTTTAATATCGTTAGAATTTGTTATTTCTATGCGAAATAACTGAAGAGAATAGAATAAAAATCGTGGTTGGGAAGGTTATAGTAGCAAAAGCCATTGGAATTTATATTTTATATATCGGAATAATCCGTTTTGTTATTAATGGGAAAAACTGGGTTAAAAAAAAAGAAGAGAAATCATTAGTTATTCATTAAGGTTAATTTGATTCAATGACCAGAGTTCCGCGAGGATATATAGCTCGGAGACGAAGAACAAAAATGCGTTCATTTGCCTCAAACTTTAGAGGGGCTCATTTAAGACTTAATCGAATGATTACTCAACAAGTAAGAAGAGCTTTTGTTTCTTCTCATCGAGATAGAGGCAGGCAAAAGAGGGATTTTCGTCGTTTGTGGATCACTCGGATAAACGCAGCAACACGGGTATATAACGTATTCGATAGTTATAGTAAATTAATACACAATCTGTACAAGAAGGAATTGATTCTTAATCGTAAAATGCTTGCACAAGTAGCTGTATCAAATCCAAATAATCTTTACACGATTTCCAATAAAATAAAGACCATCAATTAAAGGAATAAATAAAGTAATATACAGGAATAATTAAAACCGAATTCCCGGAGAGGGAACTCCGGGAAGATACAATAAATTAGGATTAAGTGGTAGGAATCAACGAGCATGTTGCAATAAATAAAAAAACTATTTCTTTTTTCCCATTTTTCTTTCTTATAACAAACACAAGAATCAAAACTGGATTACTTTCTTTATATATGAGTCTGACCCTTTCGAATAAAACATCAACAATCGGAACTTAAGTTTCGATTGTTGTTTCTTAAATTCTGGTTGGAGTTTCTTAAGTTTCGATTGGAATTAAACTTTTGTGTTAATTGAGGAATAGGTCTATTTTTTCTGTGTCTAGGACCTGTAATTATTGAAATTGACTGGGCTTGAAATTGCTTCTCATTCTCATAGTTACGAAATGGTAAGAAAGATAAAATACGAGCCTGTTTTATAGCAAGAGTAATTAATCGTTGTTGTTTCAAGGTTAATCTATTTATTCGTCTGGATAATATTTTTCCTTGTTCACTAATAAATCGATTAATTAAACTCATGTTTCTATAATCAATTCGATCCCCCGGGCCTATTCGAGAACGCCTACGAAAAGGTTGTTTGGATTTACGAAAAGGTTGTTTGAATTTACGAAAAGGTTGCTTTGATTTATGAAAAGTTTGTTTGGATTTACGAAAGGGTTGCTTAAATTTACGAAAAGGTTGTTTAGATATATACATGATTTATTCCTTATTTAAAATAAAAATTTGAAAAAATAAAAAAATGGATTTCTTTATTTTATTAATTTGGGATCCAGAAGAAGCAGTCTTTCTTTGGTCCATATATTATTTGATTTATATACTATATATAAAAATATAAACCCTCGATACATATGAAATAATATCTACCTAAAATCAGACGAGTTGATTTGTATTTTGTATTCCATCTATGTTCTATATATTTAATAAGAAGTTCTTACTCTTTCTGTTCTTTGGAAAAATTGAACACACGATGCTCCTATTTCTTTATTTCATTATGAGTCGTATGCTTGCGACAATAACGACAAAATTTTCTTAATTCTAATTGTCCGGGTGTATTGTGGCGATTCTTTTGAGTACTATATCTAGAAATCCCTGTCGACTCCTTATTGGTACCCTTTCGAACACAATTAATACATTCCAAAATAACTCGGATTCTAACATCTTTGCCCTTGGCCATGAACCTCCTTTCCTTTTTGGATCGACTTAACTTAATTTTTATACCTATTCTTTTATTCTTCTATTTTGAATCCAAAGAAGAAGAATAAAATCCATAGAAATTCCTAACTAAAAATGGGATTTCTAAAGATTTTGTTGTAATTCTTCGAATTCTCTAACGAATCCAATCCAATAGAATACAAAATTTTTGAAATTGGTAAATTAAGTAATAAAAAATGGAGAAATAATTAAAGAATACAATCCTTATCTATCTTTTCTTTCTTTTTGCTTCTCAAAATATACTAAAAAAGAATTCAAAAAGGTAAAATCTTCGTCATGTCACGAAGAATTCTATCTCTCGCATAGGAAGAATTAAAAAAAAGGGAATGACAAAGCATCTGGGAATAAACGATTGATTTCTATCAATAAACCTGCTAAAGCCCCAAACCATAGAGTACTTAGCACGGGTGCTACAGAGAGATATGTTTTTATATCCCGCATTGAAAATCCTCCTTCCGTATTGGAATACATATATGATCAGATACTCTTGCCCAAGATCCTTTGTATTTCTTTTGTTTAGGCGAAATTCCTAACTAAAAAAACAAAATCAATATTCTATATATATAGAATGAATCATAATAAATGAGATTTTCCTATCCCTAAAAAAGATGACCCCTTCTTCCTATACATTACTAAGAAATAGGAATCCTTCTTTTATAGGTGAAATTCGACTGGATTTTAGATGTATACCCTTCCTTGATTATATGAGACCAAAAACAAGAAATGACAAGAAAGTTCTATATAGATAGAGAAATAGAAGAAAATTACGATGTGGAAAACAAGAAAGGATTTATGTACAATGGCATTGTACAACAATTTGGAAAAGGGATGTAGCGCAGCTTGGTAGCGCGTTTGTTTTGGGTACAAAATGTCACAGGTTCAAATCCTGTCATCCCTACCTATTAATTCTCTCTTCTTTATGGGCAGTAGCGGGGAGATCGATTAAAGTGGGTATAACTTGAATTTGTGGATACTATACGGACGTGAGACACGTTAGGAGTAGAAAAGGATTTTCTTTTTGTTTTGAAAGCGCTCTTAGTTCAGTTTGGTAGAACGCGGGTCTCCAAAACCCGATGTCGTAGGTTCAAATCCTACAGAGCGTGATTCCATATATCTTATGTCGAAACACAGTAAAAAAACTAAAAAAAAAAAACAAAGTAGAATTGCAACTCCAATTTGACCTCCTCCAGACCAGAGAAGAGAGGAGGTCAATCAAAAAAGAAATATTACTCAATCAAAGATCCAACTGATCCCCACGCCTGTATTGCAAATACGCAGTCACGAATAATCCCGCTAAAGTAATAGGAATTAGGCCTAAGACGATTCCAAATAGAAAAACTTCAATCATTTCGATTTGATTTGTTCGAGGGGATAAAAAAAAAGAGGTACGATCTATCTCTAAATAATAGTCTAAATTATCCACGAATCTCAATGACCAAGAAAAGAATTGGTAATTAGTGTGGAAAAGAGTCTAGAATA